TTTCTTCTGGAACAATCAAAAACACTTTTTTGATTCTAGATCTACTAACAGAAATTCAATGCGTAATCTCAGCATTCAATGTGTATTCCTGAATAATCTCATTTTTCAATTATTCAACTATTTTCTTTTACCAAGTTCAATGTTAGCCAGATTAGTCAACATTTATATGTTTCGATGCAACAACAAGATGTTATTTGTAACAAGTAGTTTTGTTGGTTGGTTAATTGGTCACGTTTTATTCATGAAATGGGTTGGGTTGGTATTAGTCTGGATACGGCAAAATCACTCTATTAGATCTAATGTACTTATTCGATCTAATAAGTACCTTGTGTCAGAAGTGAAAAATTCTATGGCTCGAATCTTTAGTATTTTCTTATTTATTACCTGTGTCTACTATTTAGGCAGAATACCGTCATCCATGGTTCTCAAAGAAACCTCAGTAACGGAAGAAAGGGAGGAAAGCAGAGAAGAAACAGATGTAGAAATAGAAAAAACTTCCGAAACGAAGTGGACTAAAGAGGAAGAGGAGTGGACTAAAGAGGAAGAGGAACAAGAGGGATCCACCGAAGAAGATCCTTCTCCTTCCCTTTTTTCGGAAGAAAAGGAGGATCCGGACAAAATCGATGAAGATGAAACGGAAGAGATCCGAGTGAACGGAAAAGAAAAAACAAAGGATGAATTCCACTTTCACTTTAAAGAGACATGCTATCAAAATAGCCCAGTTTATGAAACTTCTTATCTGGATGGGAATCAAGAAACTTCGAAGTTAGAAATACTTAAAAAAAAAGAAAAGAAATTAGTAAATACAAACTTTCTTGTGACTCGTCTTTTCGACTATAAACGATGGAAACGCCCGTTTCGATATTTAAAAAACAATAAATTTGAAAATAGTATAATAAATGAAATGTCACAATATTTTTTTTTTTCGTGTCAAGATAATGACAAAAAAAGAATATCGTTTACCTACCCACCCAGTTTAAAAACGTTTTTTGAAATGCTAGAAAGAAAGATACATTTTTTCAGATCAGTAGAATCAGTAGAATCGGTAGATTCAATCTTTGATGAACTAACAAATTCATGGATTTCTAAAACTGAACAAAACAAAAACAAACTAAGAACTGAGTTTCTAAATAGACTAGAAGGTGTAGAAAAAAGATTTCTTTGGCTAGATGTATTAACTAGATTGCGTATTGATCAAAAAGAAAATTTAGGACAAAAAATCGATCCCTTCTTAAATGGTCCCTATCGTGGAGCAACAAAAAGAATATTTTTATTACCACTCCTTAGTGAAAGTTTCATAAAAAAAAGCCCAGAGGCTCCTTTTATAAATAAAATACATGCTCTTATTCTTTCTAATAATTTTCTAGAATTTGAAGATATAATGAATATATCTGATAATAAAAGAAAAGCAGTATCTGTGGGAATAAAGGAAATTCGTAAAAAAATACCTCGACGGTCATACAAATTAATTGACGAGTTTGAACGACAAGAAAGAGAATACGAAGCAGTCGTATTAGACGATCCTGGAATGCGGTCAAGAAAATCAAGATTTGGAGTAGTTTTTACTATAAATGAGCCCACTTATACTAATTACGATTACGAACCCGAACAATTTTTTTTGATGCATTATTCACAACAACCTGATTTTCGTCGAAATATAATCATGGGCTCTATGCGCGCTCAAAGGCGTAAAATACCTACTTTAAAACTGTCTCAAGCAAATGCACATTCCCCACTTTTCTTGTATAGACTCAATAAATCAATTCTTTCTTATTTTGATATCTTTACACTGATTAAACGCATTTTCCGAAATTGGATGAAAAAAACTAACCAATTTGAGCTTTCAGAAAAAAAGGATAAAAATGAGAAGTATAAAAAAGAAGCAACAATAGGGATTGAAATAGCAGCAGAACCTCCCAACCGTATTCTAACTCCTCAAATAACAAGGAGTTGTCTATTAATAATACAATCAACTCTTAGGAAATATATTATATTACCCTCATTGATAATAGCTAAAAATATCGGCCGTATCTTATTATTTCAATTTCCCGAATGGTCTGAGGATTTTGAAAATTGGAATAAGGAAACGCATGTTAAATGCACTTATAGTGGTGTTCAACTATCCGAAAAAGATTTGCCAAAAAACTGGTTAAGTGAAGGTATTCAGATAAAAATCTTATTTCCGTTCTATCTGAAACCTTGGTATAGACCGCAATCCGAATTCCCTCAAATGGAAAAATTAAAAAAAAAAAAAGAAAAAAAATATTATTTTTTAACTGTGTGGGGTAGGCCGGCCAAACAGCCCTTTGGTTCACCCCAAAACCAACCTTCTTTTTTTGTACCCATTTTTAAGGAACTCATAAAAAAAATGATAAAATTAAAAACAAATTGTTTTTTAATTTTTAAAATATTCAAAGAAATAAAAAACTGGATTAACAAAAGTGGTCTAGTTCTAACGAAACTAATAAATGGCCCCTCAAAAAAAAATAGAATTCTTTTATTTGGATTGAGCGAACTAGATAAATGGGATGAAACCAAAAACGAAAAAGATTTGATAAAAAACAATCAGATAATTCGCGAATCGCCCATTCCAACTCGATCTAAAAATTGGACAAAACATTCGCTAACAGAAAAAAAAATGCAAGATATAACTATTAGAACAAGCACAATCCGAAATCAATTAGAAAAAAGAATAAATGAGAAGAAAAAAGATTTTAGAACTCCTGATAATAGGGTTAACAAAAAAAGGCATGCCGTAACAAGATTAGAATTAAAAAAAATCAAAAAGATTTGGCAAATAGTAAAAAAACTCATTTCTCGATTAATCTTTAACTCGCAGTATTTTATACAATTTTTTATTGTAAGAATATACATTTATATCCTCCTAGTTATTAATATAATAAGGATCAAAGGACAACTTGTTGTTGATTTTGAATCAAAAAAAAACAAAATGGATAAGTCCAATTACAATAATGAAGCAAACAAAAAAGAAACCAAAATTGAATTTAGAAACTTTAGACAGTCCTCTTTTTATATTAGTAATAAAAATTCAAAATTATTTTTTGACTTATCCTCTTTATCACAAGCATATGTAGGGTATAAATTAGCACAAAGCCGCATTTTTAACTTATACCACTTAAAATTCAGATCCGCCCTTCAATATCATGAAATAGCTCTTTTTCCTAACGCTAAACTAAAGGATAATTTTGGAGTACAAAGAATACTTGATTTGGAATTAACAGATAAAAAACCTCTTACTTCGGGAATAACTCAATGGAACGTCTGGTTACAGAATCGTTATCAATCTAAGATATCTCATATTAGATGGTCGGGATTGGTACCGAAAAAATGGAAAAAAAACGAAAATCGCCACTCTATAAGACAAAATGAAAAAAGGGATTTATCAAAATGGGATTTAGATGAAAAAGATGGGTTAATTCGTTATGAAAAGCAAATTACGGATTATGTATTAAACTCATTATCAAATCACAAAGGAAATTTCCAAAAAAATTATCGAAATGATCTCTTATCATATAAATCTATTAGTTCGAATATTTTTGTTTTACCATCACAAGTAAACAACAATCAAAAAATATCCTATAATTACAACACAAATAAAAAAAAACTTTTTATCCTCGGAGATAACAATTCTTTAGGTGAAAAAGTTATTACAGATATGGATCAATCTTTTTTTTATTACAGAATTCTCCATTTGTGTCTTAGAAAAAGGGTCGATATTGAAGCCTGGATCCAGACCACTCCTCAGAATACTAAGATACGTAATTATCAACTAATTGAACAACTCAATAAAACCACTCTTATTGATTTGACAACTCACCAAACTCAGCAAACTAACCCAAGGATTCAAAACTTTTTCAATTGGCTGGGAATGAATGACGAATTTCCTATTTTGAATGAAGAACTTTGGTTTTTACCAGAATTGATACTGCTTTATAATGTATATAAACTAAAACTACGGATCATACCAATCAAATCACTTCTTTTCAATTTGACTGAAAAGAAACGTTTGAGTGATAAAACTAATATCGTTCTAAAGCAAAAATGGAATCTTGTATCCGTTCTCTTAAACCAAGAAAAAGATGTTTCAGACTGGGGTGATTTTTTAGTCTATAGTGTGGAATCAGACATAAAAAAACGTATAACCGAAAACAATATAGAAGAAGACCTCGATTTTTTACTAACAAGTCATTTGCTTGTTCAATTGAGATGGTCTTTTTTTTTCAATTTAACACTAATGAAAAATATCAAAATATATTGTCTCCTGCTTAGCTTGCGAAATCCAAGAGAAAGTGCTCTATCTGCTATTCAAAGAGGAACAATAAATCTAGATATAATGCCGAGTCACAAGTATGTTACAGACTGGATGGAAAGGGGAGTATTCGTTATTGAACCCCTTCGTATGTCTATAAATAATCCTGGACAATTTCTTATGTATCAAACCATACGGATTTCTTTAGTTCAGAAGAAGAATTATCAAATTAATCCAAGGTATCCAGAAAAAATGGATTTTGCAAAATCCATTGCACACGAGCAAAAATTTTTTGGAAATCTAGACAGAAAAAATTCTAGTTTGCTTGTTCTTGAAACTATTTTATCGCCGCGACGTCGAAAAGAGTTACGAATTCTAATTTCGTTCAATTCAAAAAAAACCAAAGGTATAGATCTAAATCTGGTATTCGGCAATAGAAAAAATGTAAAAATTTATGGTCCAGTTTTGGTTGAAAGCAACCATCTTGATAGATTAAAGTTTTTTCTTTGGCCAACTTGTCAATTAGAGGATTTAGTTTGTATGAATCGTTATTGGTTTAATACCAATACTGGGAGTTTTTTCAGTATGTTAAGAATACATATGTATCCACAATTCTAAATGTATCAAACGCATGATAAGATATTTTTCTATAGAATGAATCAAATACGAAACGGAGTTGGAGTATTAATTATTTTATTTTCAAAATTTTAATAAAACTAAAAAGTCCATAATGAAAAAAAAAATATACCAGATTAAAGTGTCCAACATTATTATTACTGATCCATAAAATTCATATTTTTTAAAAGTTGGAGAAAATTTGCTTTTATGCTAAAGAATTCCGTTTACTCAGTTATTTCCCCAAAACAAAAAAAAAAAGATGAAACTAAGGGATCCGTTGAATTTCAAGTAGTTAATTTCACTCAGCAAATCCGAAGACTTACTTCACATTTGGAATTGCACAGAAAAGATTATTTATCTCAGAGAGGTCTAAAGAAAATTCTGGGAAAACGTCAACGCCTGCTGGCTTATTTGTCAAAAAAAAATGGAATACGTTATAAAGAATTAATTGATCGACTGGATATTCGGGAACCAAAAATTCGTTAATTTCAAGAACTTACATTAATTTTTTTTTGTTTTCGGCAATTCCTAGAAAACTGAATCAAGGAACAACCTATGAATGTACCAATTATAAGAAATGAACTTATGGTAGTAAATATGGGCCCTCACCACCCATCAATGCACGGCGTTCTTCGACTCATCATTACTCTAGATGGTGAAGATGTTGTTGACTGTGAACCAATATTGGGGTATTTACACAGAGGGATGGAAAAAATTGCAGAAAATAGAACAATTATACAATACTTACCTTATGTAACTCGTTGGGATTATTTAGCTACTATGTTCACCGAGGCCATAACCGTAAATGCACCGGAACAGTTAGGAAATATTCAAGTACCTAAGCGGGCCAGTTATATAAGAGTAATTATGTTAGAATTAAGTCGTATAGCTTCTCATTTATTATGGCTTGGCCCTTTTATGGCAGATATTGGTGCGCAAACTCCCTTTTTTTACATTTTCCGAGAACGAGAATTAGTCTATGATCTGTTCGAAGCTGCTACCGGTATGAGATTAATGCATAATTTTTTTCGTATCGGCGGAGTTGCCGCCGATTTACCGCATGGGTGGATAGATAAATGCAGTGATTTCTGTGACTATTTTTTAACCGGAATTGCGGAATATCAAAAACTTATTACACGCAATCCCATTTTTTTAGAACGTGTTGAGGGAGTAGGAATTGTGAGTGGAGAAGATGCATTAAATTGGGGTTTGTCGGGCCCAATGCTGCGAGCTTCCGGAATAGACTGGGATCTTCGTAAAGTTGATCATTATGAGTGTTATGACGAATTTGATTGGGAAGTCCAATGGCAAAAAGAAGGAGATTCGTTAGCTCGCTATTTAGTAAGGATCAGTGAAATTGAGGAATCTATCAAAATTATTCAACAAGCTTTGGAAGGAATTCCGGGAGGACCTTATGAAAACTTAGAAATACGATGTTTTGATAAAGTACGCGATTCCCAATGGAATGATTTTGAATATCGCTTCATTAGTAAAAAAACCTCTCCTACTTTTGAATTGTCGAAACAAGAACTTTATGCGAGAGTCGAAGCCCCAAAGGGCGAATTGGGAATTTTTCTACTAGGCGACGGGAAAATCTTTCCTTGGAGATGGAAAATTCGCCCGCCGGGTTTTATCAATTTGCAAATTCTTCCTCAGTTAGTTAAAAGAATGAAATTGGCTGATATTATGACGATACTGGGTAGTATAGATATCATTATGGGAGAAGTTGATCGTTGAAATGATAATTGATACAACAGAAGTACAAGATATCACCGGGTTTTCAAAATGGGAATCCTTAAACGAGGTGTATGAGATCATATGGATGCTTATCCCGATTTTGACTGTTATAGTGGGAATCACAATAGGTGTACTAGTAATTGTGTGGTTAGAAAGAGAAATAGCGGCGGGGTTACAACAACGTATTGGACCAGAATATGCTGGACCTTTTGGAATTCTCCAAGCTTTAGCAGATGGTACAAAACTTCTTTTCAAAGAAAACCTTCTGCCATCTAGAGGCGATATTTATTTATTCAATCTCGGACCAGCGATAGCAGTCATATCAATTCTATTAAGTTATTCAGTAATTCCTTTTGGCTATCATCTTGTTCTAGCCGACCTAAATATTGGTGTTTTTTTATGGATTGCCGTTTCAAGTATTTCTCCGATTGGACTTCTTATGTCAGGATATGGATCAAATAATAAATATTCTTTTTTAGGTGGTTTAAGGGCTGCTGCTCAATCGATTAGTTATGAAATACCATTAACTCTATGCGTCTTATCAATATCTCTACGTGCGAGTCGTTAAAACAATTTCCCTATTTTTCTTTTCGTTGGAAAGAAATCGCTTCATGTTTTTGTTCATTAACCCGACTGATGAACACAATCAGATAGTTCTATGAGTGAAAAAAAACAGCTTAGAAATTTGCAGTAAAAATAGTAAGCCTCATTTCCTATGTATAAGGAGTAAACAGAAGCAAATATAAACAATTCACAATGTTTATCCCAAGATCGGTTGATCGATCATCCTGATTTGAAGCGGGTTTAAAACAACAACCAACTTTATGAGTTTTTCACTATCGTTTGTATGTATTACCATAATAGGGAGTTGATAAAAACTGAGTGGGTGGTTAGAAATACAAAGGTACACAAAGGATTAGTAATAGAGATTATGCAAATTATACAAACAAGCATTTACGCATAAAAGGAACACTCATTGGGGCTTTAAGTTGGTAGAAATGATCCGGTAGTACTTCCCACGATTCCGATCCAGAGTATGTCCCTATCCACTGAAAAAAAAACTATCAGGAACGAAAAAATCCTTTTTGAAAAGACCCCCTTTTTTCCTTGAGAAAGAAGAAAAAGAAGAATAGGAGCGAACAAAATAGAAAGAATGCAATTCCAATACAAAAGAGCGATCTTTTTTAAGATTTAATTATGTAATTTTTTTCGTAATCGAAAATGCTGGGTTGAAATAGTTATATATATTACTAATAGGAGTATTTTATTGACGGATTAAGTTATTACTCAAAAAATATTGAAATTTAAAAATGAAAGTAAAGGATGAGATTAATTCAGAAATACTTTTTGTATAGCAAACGGAATTACATTGGACTAATTCGGGGCTTTTGAATATATTTTGACTCTATCTAGCATACAAACAAGTATATCACGTTAAATAATACTAACCTAGTCCTTAAATTTATTTAGGTTCCTCGAGGAGCCGTATGAGGTGAAAATCTCATGTACGGTTCTGGAATAGCGATAGTAACAGTAATGTTATCACCGACTATGATTATCTAATAGTTCAAGTACAGTTGATATAGTTGAAGCGCAGTCAAAATATGGTTTTTGGGGATGGAATTTGTGGCGTCAACCTATAGGGTTTATCGTTTTTCTAATTTCGTCCCTAGCAGAATGTGAGAGGTTACCCTTCGATTTACCAGAAGCAGAAGAAGAATTAGTAGCAGGTTATCAAACAGAATATTCCGGTATTAAATTTGGGTTATTTTTTGTTGCGTCCTATCTAAATCTATTAGTTTCCTCATTTTTTGTAATAGTTCTTTACTTGGGCGGTTGGAATCTCTCTATTCCATATATATTAAGTCCGGAACTTTTTGAAAAAGCAGGCGGTGTCTTTGGAACAATCATTAGTATTTTGATTACATTAGTTAAAACTTATTTGTTTTTGTTCATTCCTATTACAACAAGATGGACTTTACCTCGGCTCAGAATGGACCAATTATTAAATCTTGGATGGAAATTTCTTTTACCTATTTCTCTCGGTAATTTATTATTAACAACCTCGTTCCAACTCCTTTCACTCTAACCACGCGAGTCTATACTTAGACTTATCTCAAACAAGAGAAGGAAACAATCATCAAATTATTCATAACTATTCACGATATGTTCCCTATGGTAACTGGGTTCATCAATTATGGTCAACAAACAGTACGGGCTGCAAGGTACATCGGTCAAGGTTTTATGATTACTTTATCCCACGCAAATCGTTTACCTGTAACGATTCAATATCCCTATGAAAAATTGATTCCATCAGAACGTTTCCGCGGTCGAATTCACTTTGAATTTGATAAATGTATTGCTTGTGAAGTATGTGTTCGCGTATGCCCTATAAATTTACCTGTTGTTGATTGGAAACTACAAACTAGGATCCGAAAAAAACAATTGCTTAATTACAGTATTGATTTTGGAATCTGTATATTTTGTGGTAATTGCGTTGAGTATTGCCCTACAAATTGTTTATCAATGACTGAAGAATATGAGCTTTCTACGTATGATCGTCACGAATTGAATTATAATCAAATTGCTTTGGGTCGTTTACCATTGGCATTAATTGACGATTACACAATTCGAACAATTTTGAATACGCCTCAAATAAAAAATGGCTAAACCCCTTTTTATTTTTCGAAAAAAAAAAAATTGGAATTACGAATGTACTCTTTTGATCTAAACTAAAAGAATTTTTTTGAACTACCAAGTTGAACCTCAAAAAATAATGAGATTGGCGCAATTATTGGACCTATATCAATAGACATCTATTCTTTCAATTAAAAATATCCCGGATAATTTTACTTTTTCCTGGTCTGATCAATAAGGGCATGAAACATTTCTATTTTTTTATTTCTTATTTTATATTATATATAATGGATTTACCGGGACCAATACATGATTTTTTGTTAATCTTTCTAGGATCAGGTCTTATATTAGGAGGGCTAGGAGTAGTATTATTTACTAATGCAATTTTTTCCGCCTTTTCATTAGGATTAGTTCTTGTTTGTATATCCTTATTCTATATTTTATCAAATTCCCATTTTGTAGCTGCTGCCCAACTTCTTATTTATGTGGGAGCTATAAATGTTTTAATCATATTTGCTGTGATGTTTATTAATGGGTTAGAACACTACAAAGATTTCCAGTTTTGGACTGTTGGAGATGGAGTTACTTCAGTAGTTTGTACAAGTATTTTTGTTTCACTAATTACTACTATTTTAGATACGTCATGGTACGGGATTATTTGGACTACAAGATCAAATCATATCGTAGAACAAGATTTGATAAGTAATAGTCAACAAATTGGGATTCATTTATCAACAGATTTTTTTCTTCCATTTGAACTTATTTCAATAATTCTTTTAGTTGCTTTGATAGGGGCAATTGCGGTAGCTCGTCAATAATAAAGCTTTCAAACGTTCATAGCTAAGAAATCCTTTTAATTCAATCTAGTACCTATTCTTAATATTAGCACTATAGGTCTTTGTACTTCTTCATTGCTTTTTAGATTCTAGTCAATAGAATAAATTGAGTTGTTGTTGATATTGAAATGAATCAAGATTGATAAGGAGTTGGTCAATGATGCTCGAATATGTACTTGTTTTGAGTGCCTATTTATTTTCTATCGGTATCTATGGATTGATCACGAGCCGGAATATGGTTAGAGCCCTTATGTGTCTTGAACTTATCTTAAATGCAGTTAATATAAACTTCGTAACATTTTCCGATTTTTTCGATAGCCGCCAATTAGTAGGGGATATTTTCTCAATTTTTGTCATAGCTATTGCAGCCGCTGAAGCAGCTATTGGACTAGCAATTATTTCGTCAATTTATCGTAATAGAAAATCAACTCGCACTAATCAATCAAATTTGTTGAATAAATAATATACATTTTCAAAATTGAATCGTTTCAAATAAAAAAATTATTATTCAGTAAGTCCAATTAGTATGTATGATATTAAATATGGATTCATATCCCTGTTTACGAAGATGTACTAAATAAAAGTATCTTGACGCTTTCGCATAAGCTGATCCATAAATCATTTTTGTATCAAAATTTTGGTAAATCATTGATTCATCTGATAGCTAAATACATGATTCATGTATAAGTTTATTAGATCGAAAATTTATGACGTTCAAAAATTTAGAGATTCAATGTCACATTCAGTAAAAATTTATGATACATGTATAGGATGTACTCAATGTGTTCGAGCCTGCCCCACAGATGTATTAGAAATGATACCGTGGGACGGGTGTAAAGCTAAACAAATAGCCTCTGCTCCAAGAACAGAAGACTGTGTTGGTTGTAAACGATGTGAATCTGCCTGTCCAACGGATTTCTTGAGTGTTCGAGTTTATTTATGGCATGAAACAACTCGTAGCATGGGTCTAGCTTATTGATACGTTCAAAAAAAAATAGCACTAATCCATTTTTTTACCGACAAAAACCCGTGCTTAAAATAATATATAGTTTCCATTTCTTTTTTTTTTTTAGTACGGGTTTTTTATGGTCTAAGTGTATCTTATCTTTACCATGAACTTTTTTCCTTGGTTAACACTAATTGTATCTTTTCCGATATCTGCCGGTTCTTTAATTTTCTTTCTCCCTCAAAAAGGCAATAAAATAATAAGGTGGTACACTATATGTATATGTATCTTAGAGCTCCTTCTAATGACCTATGCATTCCGTTATCATTTCCGATTCGACGACCCTTTAATACAACTGGCAGAGGAGTATAAATGGATACGTTTTTTTTCTTTTTACTGGAGATTAGGAATAGATGGACTTTCTATAGGACCCATTTTATTAACAGGATTTATTACTACTTTAGCTACTTTAGCCGCTTGGCCAGTTACTCGCGATTCACGCTTTTTTCATTTCTTGATGTTAGCAATGTATAGTGGCCAAATAGGATCATTTTCTTCCCGAGACCTTTTACTTTTTTTCATCATGTGGGAGTTAGAATTAATTCCTGTTTATTTACTTGTATCATTATGGGGAGGAAAGAAACGTCTATACTCAGCTACCAAATTTATTTTGTACACTGCGGGAGGTTCCATTTTTCTGTTAATGGGAGTTCTGGGTATTGGTTTATATGGTTCCGTGGAACCAACATTAAATTTTGAAATATTAGCTAATCAATCCTATCCTGTGGGATTGGAAATAATATTCTATATTATATTTCTTATTGCTTTTGCTGTCAAATTACCGATTCTACCCCTACATACCTGGTTACCAGATACCCACGGGGAAGCACATTACAGTACTTGTATGCTGTTAGCTGGGATTTTATTAAAAATGGGAGCATATGGGTTGGTTCGGATCAATATGGAATTATTACCCCGCGCTCATTCGATATTTTCTCCATGGTTAATACTAATAGGTACACTCCAAATAATCTATGCAGCTTTAACATCTCTTAGCCAACGGAATTTAAAAAAACGAATAGCCTATTCTTCTGTATCGCATATGGGTTTCATAATTATAGGAATCGGTTCTATTACTGATACGGGCCTTAACGGAGCTCTTTTACAAATAATCTCTCATGGTTTTATTGGTGCTGGGCTTTTTTTCTTGGCAGGAACGAGTTATGATCGAATACGTCTTGTTTATCTCGATGAAATGGGTGGGATAGCTATCTTAATGCCCAAAATATTCACGATGTTCAGTATATTATCAATGGCTTCACTTGCATTACCGGGCATGAGTGGTTTTGTTGCGGAATTAATAGTATTTTTTGGACTAATTACTAGTCAAAAATATCTTTTAATGACAAAAATACTAATTACTTGTGTAATGGCACTAGGGATGATATTAACTCCTATTTATTTATTATCCATGTTACGCCAGATGTTCTATGGATACAAGCTATTTAATGTTCCAAATTTATATTTTTTTGATGCGGGACCGCGAGAATTATTTGTTTCCATTTCCATCTTTTTACCTATAATAGGTATTGGTATTTACCCGGATTTCGTTTTTTCATTATCAGTTGATAAGGTTCAAAGTATTTTATGGAAATATTTTTATAGATAAGTTTTGTAAAAAAATCTATATATATTTTATTTTATTGTGCGTTATACAATAAAAAAGATCCACTGTTGACTTATATTAACTTAACTAATTAATAGAAACCGAACTAGAACTGGATATATTTAGCTTTTCTGAGAGCCATTTGAATCAAGTATTCTATTGATTCAAACGGCTCTTGACGACTGTAACTAAGATTTCTTAGATTTTTTTATCTACCCCATTTTATATCTCTAATCGGTAGACCTTTTTTTATTCAAGTAGATGTTAATTGAAATGAACCATAACTATGTAGCCCTATTCCTAACAGATTGACCCCAAAATAGCATATCCAAATTATAATAAAGCCCATAGAAGCTACAATTGCGGAATTTTCAACTTTTATATTTGTATTTGTTCGAGTATGTAAATAAATCGCGAATATAGTCCACGTAATAAAGGCCCAAGTTTCTTTTGGGTCCCAATTCCAATATGATCCCCAGGCCTCATTAGCCCAGACTGCTCCGGAAAGAATCCCTATAGTTAAAAAGAGAAACCCTAGACTAATAACACGATAACTCCAATGATCCAATTGTTGAATCAATTGGGATCGATAAAAATTTTTAGCCGAATCAAACGAGGTGCTTTGTAAAACATTCCTTCTTTTATTCATGTATTGGATCTGACCAAAGTAAAATAACTCAGTAAAAAAAAAATGGCTGTTAGCAAAAATTTGGATATCTTTTCTAAATGTAATGACTAGAAGAGATACTGATAATAATGATCCACATAAAAGAGCTGCATAACCCAATAACATCATACTTACATGCATCATTAACCACTGGGATTGAAGAGCCGGTACTAATACTGTAGATTGATGCATTTTAGTTAACAGACTCGAAGTGGCAAATGCTTGAGTAAAAATAGCACTCGGTGCAGTTATTACGCGTAATTTTTTTTTTTTTAAATATGGAAACATATGAATAATGGAGAAACTCCACGCAAGGAAAATTAATGATTCACATAAATCACTTAATGGAAAATGTTGTGAATAAATCCAACGAATAAGTAATAATCCTGTTAGACAGAAAAAAATTGCTATTAGACCTCTTTCAGACGAATTTGAGAGTCCTTTTATTTCATCGACAACTAAGCTTATCAAATAAATTGTAATTACAATTGAAACAAGGGAAAAAGAAATATGAGTTAATATATGTTCTACAGTAAAAAATATCATATCCATTTTTAAAATAAGGTATCGGAATTGAATTCATTATAGGACTTATTGTATCTCTTTTAGAAGAGAATATGCCGCCACTCGGATTCGAACCGAGATGCTCAAGCACTGCTTCCTAAGAGCAGCGTGTCTACCAATTTCACCATAGCGGCTTACTTAAAATGATAATAAGTTATTATTATTCAAGTGTCGAGATTTAATGAGTTAATTAAATGCTATAAACTGTTGTTAGTAAATGCCCAAATTAGTGAACTTGATAGTGAGGTTTTTTCCGATCTTTTATGTTCTTCATTGTTGTATTTTTAAAGAATAAATAAAAAAACCTACCTCCTATCGTAGGGAATCAATCAAATCATAAAAAAGATTGTGCGAAAGGGAGGGGTCGACGGGGGAACTAAAAATCCCCACCAGATAGAAGGTTTCAACTCGGTTATTTGGAGTCTGTTTTATCATTTCGGAGGTGGGAATTTTTAGTTCGCAACAAAATATTGCCTTTAGGATTTTTTATACCATATAGAATAGTTAAAAAGTTCCATGTATGTTTTACTAGGTATTGCATTAGATAATAAAAATTTTGTAGTCATATTCTACACTAAATTAACATTTGATTTGCCTGATTCCGATTATTCGAATCTTTTATTATTTAGGTGTCGGTACAAAAAAACTTTTTGAATTACCAGTCGAAATGGATTTAGCTAATGAAAAGGCTTTTAATGCTACCCAATATCCCTTCTTTTTCCACAAACTTTTATGAATACGTTTTTTTGCCAGAGAAGTACGTTTTTTTGGAACTGCCATTCAAAATTTAAGAGGTTTTTCAATAATATCGTTGGATGTGAAAGACATCTCTTGCTCAAAACAAATTCTTCTTCATTATCTATCTCGCCATAGATGATACCCTACTAACCTCAAACAAAAAAATAATAGGTCTCTGAAAATTACAAAAAATCTTGCTAAGGAGAAAAATGAATAGGTGAAAAGGTAGGTTTAAGTTACTAAAATGAAAAAAAAAAAGTTTACACGTTTTTTTAGCTCAGTTTTTTAGTCAGTTATACCTAAAATCAAATTCATCGAACAATTTACGAACCCAACTGTGACCTCCTAATATTTTATTATACATTATACAATTTTCTATTAATATTAATTAGCCTAGTTCAAAGAAAAAATATACCCAATTTTTTGGTTTTTATTTGTTTTTTATTTCAAATAAAACAGTTACATAAGTATTCCAGTTTCACAAATAAATAAGTTCCTTATGTTATTTAACCAATTTGTACTTCTTGATTTGATGAAGTATTGAATATTGAAGAAACAATGAGAATAATTCAGAATAACAATTTTGTAGTTCTTAACCTATCTTTTCTTTATTTTTGTTCTTTTACAATTACAATTAGATAGGATCTGGTGAATTAGAAACCATTTTAAAAGAATTTTTTTTTATGGAACATACATATCAATATGCATGGATCATACCTCTCCTTCCACTTCCCGTTCCTATGGGAATAGGACTAGGGCTTATCTTTTTTCCGACGGCAACAAAAAATCTTCGACGTATGTGGTCTTTTTATAGTGTTTTCTTGTTAAGTCTAGTTATGGTTGTATCAGCCGATCTATCTATTCAACTAATAAATAGGAGTTCTATTTATCAATATATATCCTCTTGGACTATCAATAATGATTTTTCTTTAGAGTTTGGCTGTTTGATCGATCCACTTACTTCTATTATGTCAATATTAATCACTACTATTGGAGTTTTAGTTCTTATTTATAGTGACAATTATATGTTTCATGATCAAGGATACTTGAGATTTTTTGCTTATATGAGTTTTTTCAATGCATCTATGTTGGGATTAGTTACCAGTTCGAATTTGATACAAATTTATTTTTTTTGGGAATTAGTTGGAATGTGCTCTTATCTATTAATAGGTTTTTGGTTCACACGACCCCTTGCCGCAAATGCTTGCCAAAAAGCATTTGTGACTAATCGTATTGGGGATTTTGGTTTATTATTAGGAATTTTAGGTCTTTATTGGCTAACAGGTAGTTTCGAATTTCGAGACTTGTTCGAAATATTCAATAATTTAATTTCGACTAATGAGGTCCATTTTTTATTTGGAACTTTCTGTGTCTTCTTATTATTTTCGGGTGCAGTTGCTAAATCGGCTCAATTTCCCCTTCATGTATGGTTACCCGATGCTATGGAGGGTCCTACTCCGATTTCAGCTCTTATCCATGCTGCTACTATGGTGGCAGCGGGAATTTTTCTTGTAGCTCGTCTTTTTCCCCTTTTCATAGTCATACCGTACATAATGAATTTCATATCTTTTCTCAGTATAATAACACTACTATTAGGAGCTACTTTAGCTCTTGCTCAAAATGATATTAAACGAAGTTTAGCCTATTCTACAATGTCTCAATTGGGATATATGATGTTAGCTTTAGGTATGGGGTCTTATCGAACGGCTTTGTTTCATTTGATTACTCATGCTTATTCAAAAGCATTATTATTTTTAGGATCTGGATCCATTATTCATTCAATGGAACCTATTGTTGGATATTCTCCAAATAAAAGTCAAAATATGGTTCTTATGGGTGGTTTAGTAAAATATGTCCCAATTACAAAAACTGCTTTTTTTTTAGGTACACTTTCTCTGTGTGGTATTCCACCTCTTGCTTGTTTTTGGTCCAAAGACGAAATTCTTAATGATAGTTGGTTGTATTCACAGATTGTTGGAATATTAGCTTGCTCTACGGCAGGATTAACTGCATTTTATATGTTTCGAATCTATTTACTAACTTTTGAAGGACATTTAAACATTAACTTTCAAAATTATAGTGGAAAAACAAGTAGTTTGTCCTATTCTATATCTTTATGGGGTAAAGAAAGCCCAAAAACGAAAAAACAAGAACTGAGTTTATTAACTTTATTACCAAGCAATAATAATGCTGGTACTTCTTTTCTGTCGACAAACACATGTCGAATTAATGATAATGTAACCCGACTCTTTCTGAATATTACCCATTTTGATAGTACAAAGACTTTATCCTATCCTTATGAAGTAGACAATACTATGTTATTTCCGCTGCTTCTATTGGTTTTATTTACGCTTTTTGTTGGCGTCATTGGGATTCCCTTCAATCAAGAAGGAACCTATTTAGATATATTATCCAAATGGTTAAATTCATCTATAAATCTTTTACATAAAAGTTTTTATAATTCTGTGGATTGGTATGAATTTGTTAGAAATGCAACTATTTCCGTCAGTATAGCCTTTTTTGGCATATTTATTGCATTTCTTTTATATAAACCTGTTTATTCATCTTTTAAAAATTTGAATTTAATTAATTCAGTAAGAAAAAAAGTTCCTATTAAACTTTTATTTTTAGGAGAAAAAATAATAAATTATATATATAATTGGTCATATAATCGTGGTTACATCGATTATTTTTATAAAGCAGCTTTAACCACTAGTATACGAGGATTAGCTCAATTTGCTCATTTTTTTGATAGTCGAATAGTTGATGGAATTACGAATGGAGTTGGTGTTCTGAGTTTCTTTATAGGAGAAACACTCAA